AATAAGATGCCTGACAAAAGGGCTATTTTGATAGAATAGAATATGTAGATCTTCTACTCTTATTATACATTGTAGAATTAAACTACTCCGAGAATATCAAAAATTCCTGTGCCTCTTACACCAAAGTATAAAAAGATAAGCTAATTAAGCTAATAGGTTCATACCCTTTTTATGGAAGTAAAACCCTTCCTCTTTTTAATTTTAATTAATCCATCAACCTTTATTTTTGTTTTCACATTAATCTCAGGAACTGTAATTTCTTTATCCTCATCTTCTTGATTAGGAATATGAATAGGGCTGGAAATAAACTTATTATCTTTTATTCCTCTTATTAATAAAAATAAAACCCCTTATGAAACGGAATCAGCAATAAAGTATTTTTTAATTCAAGCAATGGCGTCTATCCTATTTCTTGTGGCTGTTTTGTCGACTGAGCTAATCGATTTTTCAATAAATAATAGTTCCTCCTATTTAATTTCAAGAGCCTTACTAATAAAAATAGGTGCTGCACCCTTCCATTTTTGATTTCCTGGGGTTATAGAAGGTATTGATTGAGCAAGATGCTTATTATTAATAACACTACAAAAAATAGCCCCATTTATTTTAATTTCTTATAAAATAATAAATAACCTAATTATCGTTGTAATTTTTATGTCCACTTTTGTTGGCTCTGTAGGGGGGTTAAATCAAAATTCAATGCGTAAAATTATAGCATATTCATCAATTAGACATTTAGGATGAATACTGTCTGCGATACTAATCAGTAACAATCTATGGGTAATTTACTTTACTATTTACTCACTTCTAAATTTAGCAGTAATTTATATATTTCATATTCATTCCTTATTTCATTTATCACAGACATTCTATGTCAAACATAATCCCCTAATTAAATTTTCAATAATAATTAGAATATTGTCATTAGCTGGGCTCCCTCCATTCCTAGGATTTTTACCAAAATGACTGGTAATTCAGAGTTTATCTGGAAAGGAAATATTTTTTATAATTATTTTTATGGTAATAACTACCCTAATAACATTATATTTCTACATACGAATAATATTTAGATCATTTATGTTCGTAAATCAAGAAATTAAATGAAATTTAAGAAAGTCCTCCGGAGAGATAGTTGGAGTATCAATAATAATATCAATTATTGGTATTCCTATTACAACCTGATTATTAATATATTAAGATTTTATGTTAAATAAACAATTAACCTTCAAAGTTAAAAATACAAGTAAAACTCTTGTAAGTCTTAGTAAAAATTTTACACCTTCAGAATTGCAGTCTAAAATCATAATTTGACTATAAGACTGGTAAAAGAGGTACCCCTCCTATATAGATTTACAGTCTATCGCCTAAAGTCTCGACCATCTTACCTAAATTATATTAAGGGTCATAATATAATATTTAAGATATTGCGACGATGGCTATTTTCTACTAATCATAAGGATATTGGTACCTTATATTTAATTTTTGGGGCATGAGCTGGGATAATTGGTACAGCATTGAGAGTATTGATTCGAATTGAATTGGGTCAGCCAGGCTCTTTAATTGGTGACGATCAAATTTACAATGTAATTGTTACTGCCCATGCATTTGTTATAATTTTCTTTATGGTAATACCTATTATAATTGGGGGTTTTGGAAACTGACTAGTACCACTTATATTAGGGGCCCCAGATATAGCCTTCCCCCGACTGAATAACATAAGTTTTTGGCTATTACCCCCCTCTTTCACCCTACTTCTATCTAGAAGTATAGTTGAAAGAGGGGCAGGAACCGGGTGAACTGTTTACCCTCCTTTAGCTGGAGCTATTGCCCACGCTGGAGCATCCGTGGATCTTACTATCTTTTCATTGCATCTTGCGGGAGTATCCTCAATTTTAGGTGCAATCAATTTTATTACTACAGTAATTAATATGAAATCCCCTGGAATAAAGCTAGATCAAATACCACTATTTGTATGAGCGGTAGTAATTACAGCAGTTCTACTGCTGTTATCATTACCCGTTCTGGCTGGTGCCATTACTATATTATTAACTGACCGAAATATTAATACATCATTCTTTGATCCCGCAGGAGGGGGGGATCCCATTTTGTATCAACATTTATTCTGATTCTTTGGTCACCCCGAAGTTTATATTCTAATTTTACCGGGATTCGGTATAATTTCTCATATTATTGCTCAGGAAAGAGGTAAAAAGGAAACATTTGGCGTACTTGGGATAATTTATGCTATAGTAGCAATTGGTATTCTAGGATTTGTTGTCTGAGCACACCACATATTCACAGTAGGGATAGATGTAGATACTCGGGCATATTTTACTTCCGCTACAATAGTAATCGCCGTACCAACAGGGATTAAAATTTTTAGATGGTTGGCTACTCTTCATGGCACACAATTTTCATATAGCCCATCCTTATTATGAGCACTGGGGTTTGTATTCTTATTTACTATTGGAGGGCTAACAGGAGTTGTTTTAGCAAATTCATCAATTGATATTGCTCTACATGACACATATTATGTTGTAGCTCATTTCCACTATGTACTATCAATAGGAGCAGTATTTGCTATCATAGGAGGATTGGTTCATTGATTTTCATTATTTACAGGCACCGTAATAAATAATTCCTTACTAAAAATCCAATTCCTTATCATATTCATCGGGGTAAACCTAACCTTCTTCCCCCAACATTTCCTAGGCCTAGCAGGTATACCACGACGATATTCTGACTATCCAGATGCCTACACAGCATGAAATATTGTTTCTTCTATTGGAAGAACAATCTCATTAATCGGGGTAATTTTATTAATCTATATCATATGGGAAGCATTAGTTTCTCAACGTCAAGTAATAAGTACATTAAATGTAAATACATCAATTGAATGGTATCAAAAACTTCCTCCAATGGAGCATAGCTACGCCGAATTGCCAATTCTATTAAAGTTTTAGTGTGGCAGAAAAGTGCCATGGATTTAAGCTCCATTTATAAAGGTTTATCCTTTCATTAAAAATGGCAACATGAGCTCAATTAAACTTTCAAGACGCAGCATCACCAATAATAGAACAACTTCATTACTTTCATGATCATACTATAATAGTATTAGTGATTATTACCATTATGGTAGCATATATTATAGGAACAATATTTTTAAACAATGATGTAAATCGCTATCTTTTAGATGGGCAAAAAATCGAAACTGTATGAACTATTTTACCGGTATTCGTTCTAGTAATCATTGCTATACCCTCCCTTCGACTATTATATTTATTAGATGAAGTAAATGAACCTTCCATCACCCTAAAAACAGTAGGGCATCAATGATATTGAAGTTATGAATATTCAGATTTTAAGAACATCGAATTTGATTCATATATAATTCCTTATAATGAAATAGACGAATCAGGACTACGATTATTAGAGGTTGATAACCGAACAACATTACCGATACAAACACAAGTTCGAATCTTAATCACAGCCGCCGATGTCCTACACTCATGAACAGTGCCATCTTTAGGAATTAAAGTTGATGCTACACCTGGCCGATTAAATCAAACAAGATTTTTTATTAATCGGCCAGGTGTATTTTTTGGTCAATGTTCAGAAATCTGTGGAGCTAATCACAGATTTATACCAATCATAATTGAAAGAGTTAATATTAAATCATTTATTAATTGAATCCAAAATATAAGAGAAGCATCATTGGATGGCTGAAAGTAAGCACTGGTCTCTTAAACCATAATATAGTAAATTAACACCCTACTTCCAATGAAGAAATTAGTTAAATTATAACATTAGACTGTCAAGCTAAAATTACTAAAATATTAGTATTTCTTGATTCCTCAAATAGCCCCAATAAGATGAATTCTTCTGTTTTTATTTTTCTCATTAATACTTATTACAATTAATATACTCAATTATTATTTATATAATCCTAAATGTAGAATAATTAATGAGGGGAAAACCTTTATTATTAAATCAAAAACCTGAACATGATAACTAACTTATTCTCAGTATTTGACCCCTCCACTTCAGTATTTAACTTATCAATAAATTGATCATCAACAATAATAGGGATATTAATCATACCAATAACATTCTGATTAATCCCTACACGAATAAATATGATCTGAAACACCATCACCAAAACATTACACAACGAATTCAAAATCCTTTTAGGAATTAAAGGAATAAATGGAACTACATTTATATTCATTTCAGTATTTTCATTAATTTTATTTAACAACTTCATAGGATTATTCCCATACATTTTTACAAGTTCTAGTCATCTAGCATTTACTCTTACACTATCTCTGCCATTGTGAATTAGATTCATAATTTATGGGTGAATTAATCATACCCAACACATATTTGCCCACTTAGTTCCTCAAGGAACTCCGTCAGTTTTAATACCATTTATAGTCTGTATTGAAACTATTAGAAACTTAATTCGCCCAGGAACCCTAGCCGTTCGACTAGCTGCAAACATAATTGCTGGGCATTTACTTATAACATTATTAGGGGGAACAGGTACGTCAGTATCATACTCAATTTTGACTATTCTTATTATTACACAAATTGCACTCTTAATACTCGAATCAGCTGTATCAATTATTCAATCTTATGTATTCGCAGTACTTAGAACACTATATTCTAGTGAAGTAAACTAATGTCTAATCATAATAACCACCCGTATCATCTAGTAGATCAAAGACCATGACCATTAACTGGGGCTATTGGAGCTATAATAATAACAACAGGAATAGTAAAATGATTCCACACATTTAATAATGATTTACTCATTATTAGAACCTCCGTATTAATTCTAACTATAATTCAATGATGACGAGATGTTACACGTGAAGGAACCTACCAAGGACTACACACATTTCCAGTAGTAATTGGGTTACGATGAGGTATAATTCTATTCATTACATCAGAGGTATTATTTTTCGTATCATTCTTCTGGGCTTATTTTCACAGAAGTTTATCCCCAACAGTAGAATTAGGTAGAATTTGACCTCCAAAGGGAATTTCTCCATTTGATCCTATATCAATTCCCATACTCAATACCTCAATCCTCTTAGCATCTGGGGTTACTGTAACATGGGCCCATCATAGTCTTATACATGGTAACCACTCACAAGCTATACAAGGATTATTCTTCACTGTATTGTTAGGGTTATATTTCACTATCTTACAAGCTTATGAATATATTGAAGCCCCATTTACAATTGCAGACTCAGTTTATGGTTCAACATTTTTTATAGCAACGGGATTCCATGGAATTCATGTTATTATTGGAACAATATTTTTATCAGCGTGTTTGATACGACATTCAATAAAGCATTTCTCCGCATCACATCACTTTGGATTTGAAGCTGCAGCATGATATTGACACTTTGTAGATGTAGTATGATTATTCCTTTATATTTCAATTTATTGATGAGGTAGATAACTTTCCTAATATATTAGTATATTTGACTTCCAATCAAAAAGTCTGAATAATTTCAGGGTAAGTAATTAACTTTATTATAATTATTAGAATAATACTAATTACAATTACAACAATCCTTATAGTGATAGCATCAATTTTATCAAAAAAAAGAATTATCGACCGAGAAAAAAGATCGCCGTTTGAGTGTGGGTTTGATCCTTTTAATAAATCACGAATCCCATTTTCCTTACGATTCTTTTTAATTGCAGTAATCTTCCTAATTTTTGATGTAGAAATTGCAATCCTATTACCAATAGTAGAAAGTATTAGAACCTCTAATATAATATCGTGGAGAACTGTATCATCCATTTTCATTGTAATTTTATTAGTAGGACTTTACCATGAATGAAATCAAGGAGCACTAGAATGATCTTCCTAGGATAATAGTTAACTATAACGTTTGACTTGCATTCAAAAAGTGTTGATCCGTCAACTTATCTTAAATAAGAAGCGAAAATTGCAATCAGTTTCGACCTGACCATCTTGATGTTAAATCATCCTTATTTAATTAGTTGAAGCCAAATAGAGGCATATCACTGTTAATGATAACATTGAAATATTATTTCCAACTAAAAGGATATGTTGATCAAAATGAAGCTGCTAACTTCTATTTTTAGCGGTTTAATTCCGTTTATATCCTTGTTTATGTAGTTTATAAAAACATTACATTTTCAATGTAAAAATAAAAATACTTTTTCATAAATATATTTAGAGATCTAGAGACCTTCCTGACAGCTTCAATGTCAAGCTTTTTATAAGCTATCCAAATAAAAAAGAAATAATAAGAAAATTACCCAAACAAAAAATAACATTAAATAAGTTTTAAAAAAATTATTCTGATAAAATTGTGTAATTATAGTAGCACCCTTAAACACAGAATATATGCCTTGAGCTCCAAAATACTCACATCAACCTTGATCAAACCCCTTTAAAAATTGATATCCAGAATATATGGGGTAAATATAAACCCCACGAGTTCTAATATAAGGTATAAATCATATTCTACCCAAAAAAAATGAAGAAAAAATTGCTGTCATAGACAGTAAAGGAGATCTATAATGAGAAATTGAAATTTGATACCCAAATAATCCCCCTAATAAACTGACAATTAAAGCTAAAAGCTTAAATAAATAAGGTAAACACACTATTGAAGGTGATTGAAATAAAACCCAACTAAGAGTTCTTCCCCCGATAACAACTATAAATAATATAGATAATATACCCTTTAATATGTACCATCCTTCATCTGAAATACCACTAGAAGTATTATAATTAAATGGCCCACTTATCACATAATAGATTAAACGAAAAGTGTAGCATGCAGTTAACCCAGTAGAAAAAAAATAAAAAATAAAACTAATTACATTCAAATTTGATAATAAACATATTTCCAAAATTAAATCCTTAGAATAAAACCCAGCAAGAAATGGAAAACCACAAAGTGCTAAGTTAGAAATTATAAAACAAGCCGAAGTTAAAGGAAAAAAATTCACCAATCCGCCTATAAATCGAATATCCTGACAATCCCCTACATTATGAATAATTACTCCTGCACACATGAATAATAAAGCCTTAAATAAAGCATGGGTTAAAAGATGGAAAAAAGCCAATTTAGCATAACCTATTGACAAAATACTCATTATTAATCCTAATTGTCTTAAAGTAGATAACGCAATGATTTTTTTTAAATCAAATTCATAATTAGCCCCTAAACCCGATATAAATATAGTTATACCGCCAATTATCAAAAGATATTTACCAAATCCCGTATCCATGATCAAAACATTAAAACGAATCATCAAATAAACCCCCGCAGTTACTAAGGTAGAAGAATGAACAAGTGATGAAACCGGGGTTGGTGCAGCTATAGCTGCAGGTAGTCATGAAGAAAAAGGAATTTGAGCTCTCTTGGTCATTGCCGCAAAAACTATTAAAAAAGAAATTATAATTCCTTCAAAATCAGAACACATATAAGATAGATAAAAAATATAATTTCAACTCCCATAATTTAATATTCAAGCAATTCTCAATAAAAAAGCAATATCACCTAACCGATTAGATAAAACAGTTAATATTCCTGCCCCATAAGATTTGAAATTTTGATAATAAATTACCAATAAATAAGAAATTAGCCCAAGACCATCTCAACCTAATAAAATAGAAATCATATTCGGTCTAATAATTAATAATATTATAGATAAAACAAATATAAGAACCAATAAAATAAATCGAGAAATATAAGGATCTCCTTCCATGTAATTATGACTATAAAAGATTACTATACTAGAAATAAATAAAACAAAACCTATAAAAATCAATGATATTCAGTCCAACAATAATGTCATCACTACTCTAATAGAGTTTAAAGAAATAACCTCCCACTCAATAAATAAATTAATATCTATTAAACAAAAATAAATCCCTAAAATCAAATTAAATAGAGAAAAAATAAATAAAAAAATAAATCTAATTATACAGATATTTAAACGTCAATTAATGACTTAAAGTAAAAATTTACATTCTTGACACCACAAATCAAAGTTTTAATTAAACTATTCAAGTAAAAGAATTATAAAAAATTGAAAAATAAATCACTTTTTAAAATGATATAATTCAATGGGAATCAATGCAATAGTAAAAGTAAATATTCACGATAAAATCCCGAATTACATCTATAGGCCGCGGAAAAAATTTTGCCATGCTGTGTATAACTATACATATATAAAGTGTAACCAGCTCTAAAAAATGACAAAAAAATAATTGAAATTATAGTAACTCAACTTCAACTCAAAATTCTATTCAAAAGACTAATTTCCCCCAATAAATTTATTCTAGGAGGGGCAGCTATATTACATGATCTCAAAAGAAATCATCAAAGACATATTCTAGGTATTAGATTAATTAATCCCTTATTAATATAAAATCTACGACTTCCTAACCGTTCATATGTAATATTTGCCAAACAAAATAAGCCAGAAGAACAAAGACCGTGGGCAAGTATTAATATATAAGAACCTCTCAACCCCCAATAAGTTAAAGTTATTAGTCCTCCCAAAACTATTCCTATGTGAGCAACTGAAGAATAAGCAATTAATGACTTTAAATCAATTTGATATAAACAAATCAAACTAACAATAATACCTCCTACTAAACAAACTCCCATTCATAAAAAATTAAACTTAACCCCCAAATAAGTAATAAACGAAAAAACTCGCAATAATCCATAACCTCCTAACTTAAGCAAGACACCAGCTAAAATTATAGATCCAGAAATAGGGGCTTCAACATGAGCCTTAGGCAACCATAAGTGAAAAATAAATATTGGTATCTTAACCAAAAAGGCAAGAATTAAAGAAAAATATATAAAAATTGTAAAAGTATAATTCTGTACAAAAGTAAACAAATAAAAATTTAAAGTTTCATAAGAAAAATGAACATTAAAAATAGCGACCAAAAGGGGTAAAGAGGCAAATAAAGTATAAAAAAGTAAATAAATGCCCGCCTGCACCCGTTCTGGCTGGTAACCCCAGCCTAAAATCAAAAAAAAGGTTGGTACTAAAGATCTTTCAAAAAATAAATAAAATATAAATAAATTTACTGTCGAAAAAGTGAACAATAAAAAAATTAACAAAAACAAGACTCTCAATATAAAAAAAGATACAAAATTATTATTTATATAAATAGAAGAGCTAGCCATCAACATTAAACAACAAATCCAAAATCTAAGAAAAATTAAACCATATCTAAGAATATCATAACCGAAATAATATCTAGACCCACAAAAAGAAAATACTATATACCCTTCCACTAAAAATATAAAACATACCAAAAAAAGAAGAACAGTAAAAACTCAATAACCAGAGAAAAAGCATAAAGGGATCATAAATAAAATATAAAAAATAAATTTTAACATTGTAATATTCTGAAAGATTTAAAATAATCATTACCATGTCTACGAATTATTGAAACCAAAATACCCAATCCTAATGCACCTTCACAAACACCAAAGGTCAAAAAATATATTAAGAAATAAAGTTCAAAATAAAAAACTAAAACAAAAAAAATATAAAAAAATAGGCCCAAAACAATAAATTCTAATCTCAATAATGTTGAAAGTAAATGTTTACGCTTAGATACAAAAGACCATAAACCTCTAAATATAAAAAAGTAAAACACATAATCATAAAATATTAACATTAGTTTTAGTAGTTTATAAAAACATTGGTCTTGTAAACCAAAATAGGGTAATAATACCCCTTAAACCCCCCCTTCCATCAGAGAAAAATAAAAATATCTATCTTTAATCTCCAAAATTAAAATTTTAATTAAACTACTCTCTGTATCAGACAAATTTTCTCTGTAATATTAATAATTATAAACAGATTATTATTTTCATCAATAACACACCCCATAAATATAGGTATTACTCTACTATTACAAACACTATTAATATGTATTTTGATGGGGTTAATATCGTACTCGTCATGGTTTTCCTACATCCTATTTTTAGTTTTTTTGGGGGGAATATTAGTTTTATTCATCTATATAACAAGAATTGCATCAAATGAAATATTTAAAAAAAGAATATACCTTACAGCATTCACTATATTTATAACAATTGGGGTATTACTAATTATCATATTCTTAGACCCTTATATAATAGTAAATTCATTAAATAACCAAGCTATTATCAATTCTAGAGAAACAAAAATAATTATATCACCTCTTTATAATAATCCTACCTCTATCATTACAGTATTTATAGTCTTATATTTATTTTTAACACTAATTGTAATTGTATCTATTACTAAATTTAATAAAGGACCTTTACGTCCTATAAACTAATGAATAAACCATTACGTACCCATCATCCTTTATTTAAAATTGCTAACAGAGCCTTAGTAGATTTACCCACCCCTTCAAATATTTCAGTCTGATGAAATTTTGGTTCTCTTCTAGGGCTATGTTTAATTATTCAAATTTTAACAGGTCTATTTCTAGCAATACACTACACTGCTAATATTGATACAGCTTTTTATAGAGTAAACCACATCTGTCGAGATGTAAACTATGGATGAATCCTACGAACTTTACATGCAAATGGAGCCTCATTCTTTTTTATTTGTATCTATTTACATATTGGACGTAATATTTATTATGGGTCTTATAATTATATTCACACTTGAAGTGTAGGAGTAATTATTTTATTCCTGGTCATAGCAACAGCATTTATAGGATATGTTCTACCATGAGGACAAATATCTTTCTGAGGTGCAACTGTGATTACTAACTTGTTATCGGCTATTCCGTATTTAGGTACTGTATTGGTACAATGAGTATGAGGGGGGTTTGCTGTTGATAATGCAACACTTACCCGATTTTTCACATTTCATTTTGTATTACCATTTATTGTAGCAGCAGCCACAATAGTACACCTACTTTTTCTGCACCAAACTGGCTCTAATAACCCCATCGGAGTAAATAGTGATAGAGATAAGATCCCATTCCACCCATATTTTTCATGAAAGGACATCATGGGATTTTTAGTGATAACAATGTCATTAATTATATTATCATTAGTTAACCCTTATCTTTTAGGAGACCCTGATAACTTTATTCCTGCTAACCCCCTAGTAACTCCGGTCCATATTCAACCTGAATGATATTTCCTATTTGCATATGCAATTCTACGGTCAATCCCCAATAAATTAGGAGGGGTTATTGCTTTAGTAATATCAATTGCCATCCTATTTATTATGCCATTAATAAAAAGAAGTTTTCGGGGCTTACAATTTTATCCTATAAATCAACTTCTATTTTGAGTTATAGTATCCATTGTAATTCTTTTAACCTGAATCGGGGCACGTCCAGTTGAAGACCCATATATTATTACAGGGCAAATTTTAACAGTTTTATACTTCTCGTTTTATATTATTCACCCTATAGTTTTAAAAATTTGAGATAATATATTAAAATAACTAATAAGCTTTTAGAAGCAAGTATTTTGAAAGTACAAGAAAAGGAATAATAACCTTATTAGTTTTACTAAAAATTGTACATTAAATTAAAAAGGAAATAATCATAATCTTTAGGCCAGAAAAAAAAATGAGATAATTTAAAGAAATAGGCAAAAATCTTTTTCAAGCAAGATATATCAACTTATCATAACGATATCGGGGTAATGTACCACGAATTCAAATAAATAAGAACGAAACCGCCACCAACTTAATAATAAATAAAAAAGAGTAAAAATCACCTCCTAGAAATAACACCACAAATAATATTCTTATAAAAAGAATACTTGAGTATTCAGCTATAAAAATTAATGCAAAACCCCCTCTTCTATATTCAATATTAAACCCGGATACTAATTCAGATTCTCCCTCAGCAAAATCAAAGGGAGTACGATTAGTTTCGGCTAAACAAGAAGCAAATCAAACAATCATCAAAGGAAAAGTAATAAATATGAATCAAATTAAATCCTGATATAAATAAAATATAACTAAATCATATCCATTAGACAAAAAAATAAAAGAAATCAAAATTAAAGCTAAGCTTACTTCATAAGAAATAGTCTGAGCAACAGCACGTAATCCACCCAATAAGGCATAAATAGAATTTGAAGATCACCCAGCAATTATAACTGTGTATACACCAACTCTAGTACAACAAAGAAAAAATAAAAGACCCAATTCAAAATTATAAATTCCAAAGTAGAAAGGTATAACTGATCAAATTAATAAAGAAATAAATAAACTAAATACTGGAGAAAAATAATAAGGCAAATAATTAGAGGTAAAAGGAAAGGTTTGCTCCTTAGTAAATAATTTAATAGCATCAGAAAAGGGTTGAACAACACCACAATAACCCACCTTATTTGGGCCCTTACGAATTTGAATGTACCCCAAAACCTTACGTTCTAACAAAGTTAAAAAAGCAACCCCTACAAGAACACAAATAAATAAAATTAAACCCTCTAATAATAACAAAGTTACATCATTAAACTGCAAGTACTATCTGTAAGATCAACTCACATTTATGGATTCTAAATCCATGGCACTTTTCTGCCAAAATAGTTAATATTAATCAAAATAAAGAAATTATTTCACAACTTTGGTCCTTTCGTACTAAAAGTTAATATAAATTGGAGATAGAAACCGACCTGGCTTAAACCGGTCTGAACTCAGATCATGTAAGAATTTAAAGGTCGAACAGACCTATAAATTAAGCGGCTACACCTAATTATTATCTTAATCCAACATCGAGGTCGCAAGCCCTCCTGTAAATATGAACTCTGGAGGAGGATTACGCTGTTATCCCTAAGGTAACTTACTCTAGCAATCACTAAAAATGGATCTAAAAATCATACATCAATGGTAAATAAATGAAAAAGTTAATTATATATTTTTGTCACCCCAACAAAATATAATTTTACTACAATTATGTTAATATATAAATAAATACAAAAAATTATATAAAGATCTATAGGGTCTTCTCGTCTTCCAATATTATTTTAGCTTTTTAACTAAAAAATTAAATTTTAAAACAAATAAAATGAGACAGTCAATTCCTCGTTAAACCGTTCATTCCAGCCCTCTATTAAAAGACTAATGATTATGCTACCTTTGCACGGTCAATATACCGCGGCCGTTAAATTCATCACTGGGCAGGTCAGACCTTAAATTAAATTCTAAAGGCCATGTTTTTGTTAAACAGGCGAGAATTTTATTTGCCGAGTTCCTTATTTCATCATAAAGTTTATATTACTATAAACAACATTTTATACTAATTTAATCATTATTTCCCAAAATAAAAAATTAATTATGGTATTTTAATAAGTTACTAAAAATAATAAAATTAATTAATAAAAAATATAAATTATAACACAATTATTAATGATGGATAATTTTAAACCTACCGAAATTTATTTATAAAATCTTTTATAGAAAAATATAGAGCTTATCCCCTACAATCTTTAATTTATCAAATAAATTATAACTTAATATAAAATTTAAATAATAAAAGTAAATTAAATTTAATTCTTAAAAAACTAGATACCCTCAAAAACGAATAAAATTTCTCTACTAAATTGTATTATTAATAATTATTCCACATTAACTAAAATAGCAATTTAGCTCTTCTGAAATCGAGACACAAATATAAATTAATCTATTTAATTAACCCTGATACAAAAGGTACTACAAACTAAGTATACTTATAAAAAATTTAGTTTTAAATTATTTCATCAATTCCTTCACAGTACTAATCTACTATAACAAATATAAATTTTTCCTTAAAATACTAAACAAAAAGATATTTCTCAAAACAAAAAAATAAAAGTAAGATAAAATTTATCAAATTAAATTGAATTGCACAATTAAATTCTCAGTGTAAATGAAATGCTTTCTATCAAGCTCTAATTTGTTTTTACTTCCTAGGAACACCTTCCGGTACACCTACTATGTTACGACTTATCTTATTTTAAAATAAGAGCGACGGGCGATGTGTGCATATTTTAGGGCTAAAATCAAATTAATAAATAAAATAATTTTACTTTTAAATCCACCTTCATATCAACATTAAAAATAATAATCCGTATAAATACTTTCATTGTAACCCATCTCTACTTACCCATAAATTGCACCTTGACCTGACATACTATATTTTGTATACTGAGAATATTTATCCCTAAAAGGATACCCTGATGACGGAGGTATACAAAATGAAAACAAGGATAAGTAAATCCTATCGTGGATTATCAATTATAGGACAGGTTCCTCTAAAAAGAATAAAATACCGCCAAATTCTTTGGGTTTCAAGAACATAACTATTAATACCCAGGTTCATATTTACATTTAAAATAAAAGGGTATCTAATCCTTGTCTTTAAAATAAATTTCATAGTTTCAACAAAATCCTTTTATAATAAAATTAAAATTTCACCTAAAAATTTTAAATTTAAAGAAAATAAATATTTAACTACTAAACCAATAATATTCACTTTTTCACTCACGTATAACCGCGGTGGCTGGCACGATTTTAACCGGAAATATATAGATTACTATGTCTAGATTAACCTAAACAATAATATTTACCACTACTAATCAAAATTATAAAAATAAAAATTGGTATATGATGTAACTATAAAATGAATAATTCAGCAAGAATAAAACTTTAATTTGATAATATAGAATTGTTACCAAATCCTATAAGTAAATTAATTAAAAGTTGAGTGAATATAAGTAGTATCATTTTTAAAACGATTTTCCCCCCCTCCTTTTTTTAAACACCAAAGGAGGGGTCATTCACCCTTAATGTTTAATTAAACAAAATTAAATTTTATTTTAATTTACTATTTCAAATGTAGTTTACATGAAAAATTTAATTAGTATAAATTAAACCTCATTTAATTTTAAGTAAAAACTTTAATTTGATAATATAGAATTGTTACCAAATCCTATAAGTAAATTAATTAAAAGTTGAGTGAATATAAGTAGTATCATTTTTAAAACGATTTTCCCCCCCTCCTTTTTTTAAACACCAAAGGAGGGGTCATTCACCCTTAATGTTTAATTAAACAAAATTAAATTTTATTTTAATTTACTATTTCAAATGTAGTTTACATGAAAAATTTAATTAGTATAAATTAAACCTCATTTTAATATAGTTGTTTAACTAAATAGGTAATTATTATATATAAATATTTAATATATATATTCTTATTATTATATTAATATAAATAATTATATATATTATATATATTAAATATTTATATATTATATAAATCAAAAATTTTATTTATGTAATTTAGAATTAATTATTGTTGATATAAATTATTTAATATTAATATAGTTGTTTAACTAAATAGGTAATTATTATATATAAATATTTAATATATATATATTCTTATTATTATATTAATATAAATAATTATATATATATTAAATATTTATATATTATATAAATCAAAAATTTTATTTATGTAATTTAGAATTAATTATTGTTGATATAAATTATTTAATTTACCCTATCTTAGACTAAGTTGATATAAATAATTATACAAAAAATAAATACTTACTTGTTATTTAATATAAAAAAATTGTTTCTATTAGCAAATGTAAGTTTTATGAATTCATAAAACATTAATTTATTTAAATTAAATGGTTCTCAAAAATCACCTCTAACAAAAATATTATTTCGTGCATTTTAA